AAAAAAAAAAAGAAATACGGGTCCACGGTAGAGACGAAAGAAGATAGGCAAGAAATCAAAAGGGGCAACCCCTTTTGATATAACAATGAGTATCTAAAAAATAAAGTGGTTCCGTATAGCATAAAAATAAATATTAAATAAATGAAATTGAAATAAAAAAGGAGGGGGAAGGGCATCATAATGAGATTGAATCTCAAAACACAAGGGGATATGGCGAAATTGGTAGACGCTACGGACTTGATTGGATTGAGCCTTGGTATGGAAACCTACTAAGTGAGAACTTTCAAATTCAGAGAAACCCTGGAATTAAAAATGGGCAATCCTGAGCCAAATCCTGTTTTACGAAAATAAAGAAAGGTTCGGAAAGAAAGAATTTAAATAAAAAAGGGATAGGTGCAGAGACTCAATGGAAGCTGTTCTAACAAATGGGGTTTGACTACCTTTGCGTTAGTAAAGGAATCCTTCTATCGAAACCACAGAAAGGATAAAAGAGAAACCTATACGCATACCTAAAGGTAATAAAAAACTATCTAAAAAAAAAAAAGACGACCCAAACCCGTATTTATCTATTTTTTTATGAAAAATAGAAAGAATTGTTGTGAATTCATATTGATTCCAAATTGAAGAAGGAATCGAATACAACATTCATTAATAAAATAATTTACCCCATAGTTTGATAAATCTTTTGAACAATTGGTTAATCGGACGAGAATAAAGATAGAGTCCCGTTCTACATGTCAATATCAATGCTGACAACAATGAAATTTATAGTAAGAGGAAAATCCGTCGACTTTTAAAATCGTGAGGGTTCAAGTCCCTCTATCCCCAACCCCCAAAACCCGTTGACACCCTACCTCTTTTTTTTTTTATCTTACTCTCTCCTTTTGTTATGTGGTTGAAAGTTACTTATCTTTCTCATTCATCCTATTCTTTTTTTTTACGTTTTAAAAGCGTATCCGAGCATCATTTTTTCTCTTATCACAAAAATAGGTGCAAATCAACATCTTTGAGTAAGGAATACCCATTTGAATGATTCAAAATCATTACTCAGACTGAAACTTACATACAACGTCGTCACTTCGAAGATTCCATCAATTCCCGTTCGTTACTTTTTTTTTTCTTTTTAATTAACATAGACCCCAGTCCTCTATTAAAATGAGGATGATGTCTTGGTAATGGTCGGGATAGCTCAGTTGGTAGAGCAGAGGACTGAAAATCCTCGTGTCACCAGTTCAAATCTGGTTCTCGGCATAGGCATATGAGTAATTCGTATGAGGATCTATTCTACAAATTCATTGATATGGATCAACATAATAAATACTTATCCCTCTAGGTGTCTGTAAATGGACCTTTCTCTATTTTGTAGTTTTTTTTTCTATTTTATTTTTATAGAAAAGTAAAGAGTCTATTAGAGTAAAATAAAAAAATTGGATTCTATTCCTTCTAAGAGATGTGCACGATACAAAGTTCACAGCACAGAATCCCTTCTTTTATTTTAGTTCATCCTATTGGCTTCCCTAAAAAAAATAATATATCTTTAAAAAATCGATAATCTCAACGAATCCCTAATTATATTGTCTTTTTTTTCTTAGCCTATCCATAAGAATAGGAATGATACTTCAATTACTCTGTTTGATCTCGAAGAAAAAGAGAGTGTACAAATATTCCTTGAATACCCAGAGTTGTATAAATGAAAAAAGGTCTCTTATCATTCAAATTCAATGAGCGTCTTGTAGTTCATAAAAATTGGGGGCAATATAATCCTTACGTAAGGGCCACCCGATCCAACTTTCGGGCATTAAGATACGCTTCAGGCGTGGATGATTCTCATATGAGATTCCCAACATGTCATAAGATTCCCGTTCTTGAAAATCCGCACTTTTCCAAACCCAGAAAACAGACGGGATTCTAGGATGAGCCCTTGGAACAAATACTTTTATACATACCTCTTCCGGTTGATCTACACCATATTCTATTCTTGTAAGATGATATACACTGGCTAACATTCCTCCTGGTGCTACATCATAGGCACATTGTGAACGTAGATAATTGTAACCGCATACATATAAACTAACAGCAATGGAATGCCAATCCTCGGGCTTTATTTGTAAAGTCTCTATTCCTTGGTAATCGAAACCCAAAGATCTATGAACTAGCCCATGTTTGACTAACCAAACAGATAAAGGACCCTGCATCTTTTTTATCTCTCCCGCATTTTCATTTGGCTTTGATTTGTATACGATATATATTTCACATTTACGATGAAATCTAATTTATGAAGATTAATTCGTTATTTGTTATTCTGAAAAAAACCTACCTTATCTAATTTACTAATTCCTGGGAAGATATTGAACTTTTATAGTTGAAAAATGTTTGAAGAGAGAGTTCTGAAGTAGACGTTGGTTGATAGAGTAATCCCCTATCAAAATTTCCAGCATAAGTACTGTGTACAAGACAAAACTTGTGATTGGTAGTAAAACACCGATCACCCCCTTGAGAT